TATTTTTACTATATCATCTTTTTAAATTTAATGAAGGAATTCATCGATTTTATGGATGATCCAAATCAAATTATATGTATATGGATATGGAATAGACTTCCATAGATGAAACATCCTACAAATTCTTTATATACTCATAGAACCTTACTCTATAAAAGATAGAGAAAATAAAATTTTAACTGTGATGAGATCATATTAGATATGCGTAAAAATATAAAGATATGCGTAAAAATATCATTGACTTTGACTTTTCAATATCACAGCGCGGAACATAAAACATAAAAAAAAGAATTTGGTTAAATTTAGTTAACTAAATTTATTAAGTGAATTGAATAATTGAAGGAATTCCACTTGCTCAATGTATTATTACCAATGAACCGTCCCTTTTTGTTTGTTCACTAATTCTTATGAATCTAAAAGTTCTGATAGACCGGGAAAAATAGTCATTTATCTTTGACGAACAGGAGAAAGAATCATTACATTATTATTTTATTTGACATGACACAAGGAAATTCCTTGTGTCGTGTCAAATAATAGAAAGACTAATAATACCTACAGGAAGCATTTGTATTTTTTAGTTATCCTTTGCCTCGTATTCTCCTCCTTTGTATTGTCTTTGTATACCTAGTATCCATTACTAGTACTATGAATGGTCTATAATTTATAGGTAATAAAGTCTATATATCTCTCAAAAAGAGTATAAATAAAACAGACAAAAAAAGACTTTACAAATCTTTATGATCATTATGATCGTATCAATCAAGAAAAAATTAGGCTTTTCCCTTTTTTATCAACTTAGTATTAAGGAATCCCTGTATCTAAAAATTCATTTCGAACAATTGAACCTTTTCAAACTGTTTCTTTTTAAGAACTAAAAAGATTTGTGCTAGAACAACAGATGCTAAGAAGAACAAAAGACCTTGGACGCGTAACGGATCTTGAAGTACTATCTCGGCATCTCCCTGACCAAACCCCCCGACATTTGGATTACTCGTTAATAGTTGATCAAGTTTGATAGACTCACCCTCTGAAACAAGAAGTTCTGGTCCTGGAGGTATAATATCAACCACTTCATGCCCATCCGATGGATCAGTTATGGTTATTTCATATCCCTTTTTTTCTTTACGTACTATTTTGCTTACTACACCTGCGGCTGTAGCATTATAGACAGTATTGTTACTCTTGCTACCATCGGGATAAATCTGACCCCTTCCCCTGTTTCCGCCTACGTATATAGGATATTTTAAGAAGTGAACGTCCTTCCTCGTTGCCGGGTCTGGAGAAAGAATAGGAAAGACTATTTCCCTATATTTCTGACCAGGCACTGGACCTACGACAAGAATATTTCTTTTTGTGGGACCATAACTCTGAAAAGAAATATTGCCTATCTTTTCTTTCATCTCGGGTGAAATACGATCGGGAGGGGCTAATTCGAATCCCTCAGGTAAAATAAGAACGGCCCCCACATTCAAACCCCCTTTTTTCCCATTAGCAAGAACTTGTTTCACTTGCGTATCATAAGGGATTCTAACTACTGCTTCAAATACAGTATCAGGAAGCACAGATTGCGGAACCTCAATATCCACGGGTTTACTAGCTAAATGGCAATTGGCACAAACAATTCGTCCAGTTGCTTCTCGTGGATTTTCATAACCCTGCTGCGCAAAAATGGGATATGCATTTGAAATAGATGTCTGAGTTATTACATATATCACGATCGATACAGAAATAAATCGAGTCATCTGCTCCTTTACCCCCAAAAAAGTATTTCTATTTTGCATGGTCCAATTATTATTGATCCCCAAATTTCTACAATAAATTAGGTAGGTAGCTAGTATAGTATAGTTCCCTATCCACGAGTCTGTCGTTGTACTGGAATACAAATACCTTAAATAAACAGGTAGAAGTATAAAGAAAGAGTAAGTCAAATTAAAATTTCGTTATGCACGAAGAAAGATTCAGATTGGCTTGATCTCAGGAGATCAAATGAATTCTTCAGTCTCATTCATTCATTGAATGATAAATGACTACAAGTGAAGGAGATACACGATTTAAATAATGAAAAATCCAATATTTGACAATTGTATCTAGAATGACTGGAAAAGTGGAAACAAGACCGGATATAATTTGATCGTTATGTGCCAATCCAAAATCGTTGTATACCGAACCAATCATTAGTTCCCAACCATGTGGAGAGTGGAATCCAATCCATAAATCAGTGACTAAAAGAATACAAAAGGCTTTTATTGTGTCACTTAAGTTATATAAGAATTCCTGAATCCAAGAATTAAGAATGACAAGTTTTTCATTACCCAGAATAAAATAACCACTTAGAATAGCGAAACAGATTATATTTGTCGAGAAATGCAAAATACTATGTAAATTATATTCATTATGTATTTTGACCAATTGTACTGTTTCTTTGTGTATTCCTATACGAAGCTTTTGTAGATGTGTCTCAGGGTACTCCTTTAGCATTTCGTCCAACAGAAAAAGTTCTTCTAATTCTATGAATTTTTCTAGAACGTTCTTCTCTTGAATATCATTCAAGAAAGTTTCGGATTGCCTGTTATTCAACCAATCATTAATCCAAGGTTCCAGACATTTATTAAATGATAGAGAGACCCACCAGGGTAAAAAAACTATAGATACAAGATATGGAAGGAAAATAAATGCTTTCTTTTTTTTTTTTCACTTTGACTTTTTTTTATTTGTGAATTGTTACTGAACCTACTTCTTTTGTTGATTTATCTTATCTGATCTTTCCTTGAAGCATGAGTTCTATAACAAGGTATGGAACCTATGGATCTATTCCCATTTTTTGTATAATTATTTAGTTTAGTCCTTTATTTAGTCCTTAGATCTAAAAGGAATATAGAAATAAAATAAAGATAGGGTATGTTTCGGATAAAAAAATAAGCAAATATAGTTCTCAGATATTTCAATTGAACAAATTAGAAACAATTGTATTGCATCCTTTTTTGTTCTTTTCAATGAATACTCGAAAAAGAACTCCACCCGGGGATCAACTAATTATTTCAAAAAGTTTTGCCCCCAGGAAAAGAAGAGATATTTATGAAGAATATTGATGATGAAATCCGAAATAGGTGGCAAAACTAGAGCTAAATTGAATAATTATGAAAGATCCAATCATTTGTTTATCAAGAAGCAAAATTAAAGATAAAGGATCGGTTGACAAAAGAAATAAATTTGATGAGATATGATTTATTTGTATCTAACATATCAATTATAAAATTGCATTTTTGCCTAAACTAAAAAGAAAACATGAACTCTCTATTTCAAAATCTCCGGTTGGGGTATATGTAATGAATCCATACTTATTATACTTGTTACTAGTATGAAAGAATTGAGTTGAACTCCATACACATAAAAAAATAAAAAAAAAAGGGAATTCCTTCCCTTATGCTTAGAAAGTATTCATTCCACATTTTATTTCAAAAAACTTCAATCGGTACACGCAAGAAATAGGCTAATTCCGCAGCTTTTTGTTCAATTTCTCGTGGAGTTGAATTCTCATCAGCACGAGTCAAGGGAATAGTTCCCTGGCCCCTGACTTCCATATAAAGGACACGTCGAGTATAAAGGCCTTCTTTAACCTCCACTCTGATTGATTGAACATCACTCATAAGGAAACGAAGGAATATACGACGATTTTTTCCAGGAAATCCCCAACGAAAAATACACACTATTCCTTCGTTTCTATCGAATCGATCATAACCACTACCTACATTCCACAAAATTGTGGACCACAAGTAGGAACTAATGAATAGACCTGCAATTCCATAGAAAGACATTACAATCCCCTGTGGAAAAAAAGATATTTGCTGAGATGGAAATACAGATATCAGATTCCTACCAAGATAACTGGAAGTTCCAACGACTAAGAATCCTAGTGAACCTAAAAAAAGGATACAGGCCCAGAAAAAGTTACTTGTTTTTCGAGACCCCGTTATAAGTTCTATCCATATATGTTCTGATCGCCAGTTCATACTATACTAGATCCAATTGCATTCGATTGGAATTGGGAGAATAAATCAAATTAATTTGACTTTTCTTTTCCTGCTCCCGAGGTAACTCTCATCAACTAGCACTTGATGTGAACCATTAGGAGTAATTGGTTAGATACATTGATTTTCTACTTTATATAAAATATAAACTATTTGATGATCCACTTTTAACCAGCTATACCTGCATATATATGCATTTATACGGATATAATGTATACGCACGCAAAATAGCTCTTTTTTTTTGTTAATTTGTAGTCACAAGGAACCACATATCATATCCACATTCCACTAAAAAAATAGATACCTAAATGATGATCCAGTGTTGATTGAAACAACTTGATGGGATTTGGTCCCATACATCTTACCTAGACAATCTTATTTTTTTGAACATAAAGAAATAAAGAAGCCATTGCAAATGCCGGAAATACTAGGCCTACTAAGGGCACAAAAATAGAGGGTAAGTTGAAATCTGTCATATAATGGGTGCCTCGATTTAATATTTTAACCTCTTAAAAAGATATCTTATGATAAATATATATCTATTATAAGTAATATTAAGTAGTTAATAAATGTAAAGTAATATTAAAAAAGTAATATAAAGTAGTTAATAAGTGCAAGAAATGTAAAACTACATTAAGTGTACCTATTTATTTTTCTACACGAATAGGTATGATAATTCCATTTAATAAACTTTTTGTTATCCTGTTTTCATTCTTATCTTCTTTTTAAAACTAAAATAATAAGAAGTTTTTATGAGTTCGCGACTCTAACTAATTCCAGAGGGATTCATAGTCAAAAATTGGGTTTTCGGAAGTTATAGAGGTTACGTCTATTACTACATATTTATTTGTATTTTATCACATAGGTATATGATAGGTATATTTCATTTAATATTTATTTTTTTATATGATCTATTTATATTATCTATAATATAAATATAATTAATATTAATTAATATTATATATTACATTGACAATAGTACATTTACATTAAATTTAGATTTTTTACATAAAATATAATTTCTAATAATTATATTAAATAACAATTAAATTAAAAATTTTAAGTCAAGGGAAAGAAACCGTGCAGCTGAAATAACTCACCCAGAACACCCTTTAAAAGATTACGTGGTACGATTAGGTCAAATAAGCCCTTCTGGAATAAATACTCAGCCGCTTGTGAACCGTCGGGTACTGTCTTATTCAATGTTTGTTCAATTACTCTTTTACCCGCAAATGCAATGTAGGCATTAGGTTCAGCAATAATGATATCTCCCAACATACCAAAACTGGCTGTAACCCCACCAGTTGTCGGAGATGTGAGAATAGCTACATAGAATAACTTTTTATTTAATTGGTAATTATATAAAGCAGAAGATATTTTAGCCATTTGCATCAAGCTCAAACTTCCTTCTTGCATGCGTGCTCCTCCCGAAGCACATACAATAATAACAGGTAGAGACTTTTTAGTAGCATATTCAATCAAACGGGTGATTTTCTCGCCTACTACGGATCCCATACTCCCTCCCATGAACTGAAAATCCATGACTCCAATTGCTATAGGAATACCGTTTAGTTGACCTATGCCTGTTTGAACAGCTTCAGTTAAACCTGTCTTTTTTTGATAAGAATCAATACGATCTCTATAAGGTTCTTCCTCTGAATGAAATTCAATGGGGTCTGTCGAGACCATATTCTCATCCAGAGGATCCCAGGTGCCCGGATCAATTAAAAGTTCGATTCTCTCTGAACTACTCATTTTCAAATGATATCCACAGTGTTCACAAATATTCAGTCTTGACCTAAAAAATTTTTTATAATTTAATCCATAACAATTTTCGCACTGAACCCATAAATGTCTGTATTTTTTATTTATATCTAAATCATTAGATCTTCCTCTTATATTGAAATCACTGCCATTAACACTAGTTCTGATACCAGAATTACTACTTTCACTACCACTTATACTTTCATTACAAATGAAATTATATTGATAATTATCACTATAATTATGGGTCTCACCTGAAATGTAACTATCAATACTGATTTCAAAACGCAGATAACTATCAATGCAACTATTTATATGATTATTCCAACTAGATTGAGTATCATACATGTAAGGATAATAGTAGCGACTACTACTTTTAGATCCACTATTCATATAACTAGAATTCTGGTAACTAGAAAAAGAACTTTCTAGTTCATTCATAAAAGTACTATTATTGTCAATCTCAAAAATCTGATTTTCAATATCAAAATATATAGAAAAATTGTCCCCATTACTATCCCTAACTAAAAAAGTGTCGTCAGAAATGAAACTCCAAATGTCTATGATATCAAAAAAATGCTCAACATTACTGAAATTACAACTCCCACTTTCATTCCAACTGGAAACGTTCTTATCCATAGCATTTAAAACCGGGTCTTCACTTCCACTGGTATATCTAATAGGACCAAGACTATCCATCGATCTACTTAACCTATACTTGTGTTCTAACTTCTCATTAGAGAACATCGAATTGAACCACCATTTTTCCATAGAGTCTTCCCGCCCCTTATTTGAAAATATAATAGATGAATAGTCATTCGATAAATAATTATTTTACTATTGGATTTCGGATTTCGTATCGGAATTAAGCATATGGATTCAGCCGTTTTGTTTGGACCGTTAACTAATATGAATAAGTATTTAATTGAAAGAACTAATTTTCTTTTGTGTTGTGGAATCCGGGGTATAATTTCAATATCAATATAGATTATGATTTATATGATTTAGGTTTATGATTTAAATAATGGAATCTTTTCCTCAATTATAATAGCAAAAAAGAAGGGTTTCTTCTCATATTGTGTACAAATTCTCATTAAAAGTATAAATACTCATTTCCTGAATTCATTCTCGTGTACCATTCCATGGGAACACGGAACGAAAAAGACAATATACAGGATCAGTAGAAGGCACCCTGCCCTAGCTTGAGCTATGGTCTGCAACTCTGGTATATTAACTAATCCACCAATCCCAAGGATCCATAGGATTTATTATGTATCCAACATAACAAAAAGAAGTATTTTGTTGTTTAACCTTAACTTAGATCTTATCTTGTATTTATATCGTGTATATATGGATTGTAAGTAAGGTCCTTGTCCCTGTACATTCTGTATATATTAATACATAAAAGAAAAGATATATGCACAAAAAAGATATATGCAAATACAAAATACATAAGGATCCTCATTTTTTTCGGCTCAATCCTTTTTAGTAAAAGATTGGGCCGAGTTTAATTGCAATTAGGAGAACAAACAGGAATTACTGAATTATGTAAGCTTAGCCTTTAACATCTAGCTTATCTACTGGTTCGAACTCAAATTTGATCGCTTTCCAAACTTCACAAGCAGCGGCTAGTTCAGGACTCCATTTGCAAGCTTCACGGATAATTTCATTACCTTCACGAGCAAGATCACGTCCCTCATTACGAGCT